GATAACTTTTTCCGATGTTTCAAAAAACTCCATTTTTTTTTTTGATGTTTTTGAAAAATGAACTTCATTAATTGATTCAAAACACCTTTTCCTGGATCGGTTGATACTTTTTATTTTAAGTTGAAAGAAAAGTAAAAGAAAAAAGAAATAACTTGATTTACTTCTTCTGGGTGGCGCAATAGAAATCTATTGTATTATATTGTAAAAGTATTCTATTGTAAAAATGATATTGTAATAAATTCTTAATTATATAATATATATTTTATACTGATCAAATATCATGTGAATCGAACCTTTTCTATACTATACTAATAGAATCTTACTCGAAATCGATTTTAGTCTCTAATAGTATCGAATCATGATTGAATTTTTTTATAAACAAGTTAATTGAAAAAGTTGTATTTGGTCAATCAAATTACCTCTCTTTTTTGTTTGTCCACTACGTATTATATGCAATAAAGAAAAAAAATATTCTATGTCATAAAGGTTCTAAGTTGGAAAAAATCGGAACTAAGCTAAGAATAGGATTCTTTCAGGAAGGGTATCAAGAAGTATTATTCTATTAATAATCAGAATATTTCTATTTCGACACAAGCAAGAAGGAATCGGACTCTAGGAAAAGACAAAAAAACCCTCCTAGAATCCCGTTTTCCCCATTTCTATTTCTACTTTGCTTAATATTATTTGGCTATTTATTTTATGTTTAGTATCAAGTCGAATTTTCTTCTATTACAATAGAAAACTATTAATATATTTCTATTCTAGGACATTGAAATCTGAAAACAATGACATAACCATAACGTTCTCATTTTTTGTGGGGTTGAAAAAAAAAAAACAAAGAAACAGAGTAAAATAGTCTTCTTCACAATATACATACTATGACTGACTAGTACTACGGTACAAGGAATTCTCTAAATATGGTAGAAAAAGACTAGAAAGAAGCAAAGGTCTTTTCATAATTTTTTTATTAAACAGAATAGAATTACATAAATTATCAAGAAAAATTGAGTTCTTTTTACGAGCTTAATATGTTGATAAATCCGCGGACCTAAAAATTCATTTCGGACAATTGAACCTTCTCAAATTGTTTCTTTTTAAGAACCAAAAAGATTTGTGCCAAAATAATGGATGCCAAGAAGAACAAGAGACCTTGGACACGTAACGGATCTTGAAGTACTATTTCCGCATCCCCCTGACCAAATCCACCCACATTAGGATTACTCGTTAATGGTTGATCAAGTTTGATAGATTCACCCTCTGAAACAAGAAGTTCTGGTCCTGGAGGTATAATATCAATCACTTCACGTCCATCCGATGCATCCACTATAGTGATTTCGTATCCTCCCTTTTCTTTTCGTATGATTTTGTTTACTATACCCGCTGCTGTAGCATTATAAACATTATTATTACTCTTGCTCCCGTCGAGATAAATCTGACCCCTTCCCCTGTTCCCGCCTACGTATATAGGATATTTTAAGAAGTGAACATCTCTCTTAGTAGCGGGATCTGGGGAAAGAATAGGAAAGGTGATTTCACTATATTTCTGGCCAGGAACAGGGCCTACCACAATAATATTTTTTTTTGTGGGACGATAAGTTTGAAAAGACAGATTACCTATCTTTTCTTTAATCTCAGGCGAAATACGATCGGGGGGGGCCAATTCAAAACCCTCCGGTAAAATAAGAACAGCCCCCACATTCAAAGCCCCCTTTTTACCATTAGCAAGAACTTGTTTCACTTGCATATCATAAGGAATCCGAACAACTGCTTCAAATACAGTATCGGGAAGTACCGTTTGCGGAACCTCAATATCTACAGGTTTATTAGCTAAATGGCAATTGGCACATACAATACGGCCGGTTGCTTCTCGCGGATTTTCATAACCCTGCTGTGCAAAAATGGGATATGCATTTGAAATGGGTGCTCGAGTTATTATATATATCATGAGCGATACGGAAATAGATCGAGTAATCTCTTTCTTTATCCAAGAAAAAGCATTTCTAGTTTGCATGGTCTAATCATTTATCCTGAAAATTTCTACAATAAGATTAGGTAGGTTACTGACATAGTTCCCTATCCATGATTCTGCTATTTACTGAAATAATTCTACTGGAATATAGAAAGAATCCCTTGGGGGTAGAAAGAAAAAGAATAATTTGATTTTTTAATGTTTATCTTTTATACAATACAAAATAACAAACTTTATAATTGGAGCAGTGGATCGTTTTTTCAGTCATTCATGGAATGATAAATCACTACAAGTGACGGAGATACGCGATTTAAATAACGAAAAATCCAATATTTAAAAATTGTATCTAAAATGACTGGAAAAGTGGAAACAAGACCAGATATAATTTGATCATTCTGAGCAAATCCAAAATCGTTATAGACAGAACCAATCATTAGTTCCCAACCATGGGTCGAATGGAATCCTATACATAAATCAGTTAATAAAAGAATAGAAAAAGCTTTTATTGTGTCACTTAAGTTATATAGGAATTCTTGAACCCAAGAGTTAAGAATAATAAGTTCTTGATTACCTAGAATAGAATAACCACTTAGAATAAGGAAACATATTATATTTGTCGAGAAGTGCAAAATCGTATGGATACGATCTTCGTTGTGCGTCTTGATCAATTGGATGGTTTCTTTGTAGATTCCGGTACGAAGGTTTTGTAGACGTGTTTCCGGGTATTCCTTTAGCATTTCATCCAAGAGGAACAGTTCCTCGAATTCTATGAATTTTTTTAGAATACTCTTTTCTTGAATATCATTCAAGAAAATTTCGGATTGCCTAGTATTCCACCAATTAGTAAACCAAGATTCCATACTTTTCTTAAATGTGAAAGAGATGCACCAGGGAAAAAAAACTATAGATGTAAGATATAGAAGGGGAATGAATGCTTTCTTTTTTGCCATTTTTCGTCTTTAATGAACTCAGCTTCACCTCATTCGTCAACTCTATATGATAATAATCTTTCTATCAAGCATAAGTTCTATTACAAGTCATAGAGCTTATATATAAATCTATAATCTATTCCCGCGTTTTTTTATTTTCAATTCGGGAGTTAGTCCTTGCCTTGAATTTAGAAAGAATACAGAAATCAAATAAGAAAGCGAAAGAATCCACTGCCAATTCGAATGAAGAAAAAAAAATTTTCAAAAGATATCAATTGCTAAGATTCAAAGCAATTACTCCTTTTGATGAATACAGGAAAGAGCACTTCGCATAATGAATATTAGTTGAATTTCGAAACCAAAGAACGCCCCTTCTATAAAATAAAAATAGAAAAATTTCGAAATCCATTTTCTTTTCCCTAAGAAAGCATTCTTTTTTCAGTTCATTTTTTTTTTTCAAAATACTTCAATTGGTACACGCAAGAAATAGGCCAATTCTGCAGCTTTTTGTTCAATTTCTCGTGGAGTCAAATTCTCGTCAATACGAGTCAAGGGAATGGCCCCCTGTCCTACGATTTCCATATAAAGGACACGACGAGTATAAATACCCTCTTTAACCTCTATTCTGATGGACTGAATATCTTTCATAAGGAATCGGAGAAAAATACGACGATTTTTTCCAGGAAATCCGCAACGAAAAATACACACTATTCCCTCTTTTCTATCGAATCGATCATAACCACTACCCACATTCCACAAAATTGTACACCACAAATAAGAACTAATAAAGAGACCCGCGATTCCATAGAAAGACATCACAATCCCTTGTGGAAAAAAAAGAATTTGCTGAGACGAAAATAAAGATAACAAATTCCTACCAAGATAACTGGAAGTTCCAACCAATAAGAACCCTAATGAACCTAAAAAAAGGATAAAGGCCCAGCAGAAATTGCTTGTTTTTCGAGACCCCGTTATAAGTTCTATCCATATACGTTCTGATCGCCAACTCATATTAAATCCAGTTCTATTTTATGGGAATTGGGAGAATCAAAAAAACCAAGCAAATGAATTCTACTTTACTTTTCTTTGTTTCCGAAGTAACTTTCATCAACTAGCACTATCTATTTTGATGGAAACCCTTAGGAGTAATTCATCGAATTGCTTCCCGATCTAAAAAAAAATATCAGATTTGTCCCTACTCTACTGTCCGTATCTAAAAAATCTTGTTTTTTTGAACATGAAGAAATAAAGAAGCCATTGCAATTGCCGGAAATACTAGGCCTACTAAAGGCACAAAAATGGAGGGTAAGTTTATCATAGAATGGGTACCTCAATTTAATATTTGTACCTGTTATTTTTTTGATTATTGTTATATTAATTTCATATTTTTTTTTATTCTTATTTATATTGTTAGAAAGATAGTCTATAATCACTAGAATTCATATATACTTATACTAAGTATATTTGAAAAATTATATTAAGTATAGTTAAGTGAAAGAATATATACTAATCTATATTGAGTATATATAATATGTATATATAATATATATTTAATATGTATATAATATTTATTCACTATATATAATGAGTATAGAATAAATAATATAATAAAAATAGAATCAAAAGCACAAATAGAATCTAATAATAAATATAAGGAATGTAGAACTAAATAAATGGATTGATTTCGCCTTCTATTTCTACAAGAAACATATGTATGATAATACACCTTTTTATTATTCTTAGTATTTTTGATTATTCTTAGTATTAAAGTATTATTCTATTCTTTTATTATCTTATTACTTTGCTCTTGTGTGTTCTAATTTGATTTTTGTCTCCAAATTTTTTTCATTTTTAGTCAAAGAAAAGAAAGCATGGAGCTGAAATAACTCACTCAGAACCTCCTTTAAAGGATTACGTGGTACGATTGAATCAAATAAGCCCTTATGGAATAAATATTCAGCCGCTTGTGAACCATCGGGTATTGCCTTATTTAACGTTTGTTCAATAACTCTTTTACCCGCAAATGCAATGTAAGCATTTGGTTCTGCAATAATGATATCTCCTAACATGCCAAAACTAGCTGTCACCCCACCAGTAGTAGGAGATGTAAGGATCGATACATAGAATAACTTTTTATTTGTTTGATAATCATGTAAAGCAGAAGAGATTTTAGCCATTTGCATCAAGCTCAAACTTCCTTCTTGCATACGTGCTCCTCCTGATGCACATACTAGAATAAGAGGTAAAAGTTGATTGGTAGCATATTCGACCAAACGAGTGATTTTCTCACCTACTACAGATCCCATACTACCCCCCATAAACTGAAAATCCATAATAGCAATTGCTACAGGAATACCGTTTAGTTGACCTGTGCCTGTTTGAACAGCCTCAGTTAATCCTGTCTTTCTTTGATAAGAATCAATACGATCTTTATAAGGTTCCTCTTCCGAATGAAATTGAATGGGATCCAGAGAGATCATGTCTTCATCCATAGGATTCCAAGTACCTGGATCAATCGAAAGTTCGATTCTATCTGAACTGCTCATTTTCAAATGATATCCACAGTGTTCACAAATATTCATTTTTGATTTTAAAAATTTCTTATAATTTAATCCGTAACAATTTTCGCATTCAATCCACAAATGCTTGTACTTTTTAGTTTCATCGAGATTTTTAGAACTTTCTCTTCTAGTGAAATAACTATCATTTTTATAATTCGTGCTAGTTATTATATTAGAACTAGAACTCTCGCTTTCACTACTATTTCTGCCCTTACCACAAATGTAACTATAAAAGTAATTGTCATTGTATTTGTCACTATCACCTAAAATGTAACTATCAATACAGATTTGAGAACGAAGATAACTCTCAATGCAACTATTAATGTTATTATTCCAACTAGATTTACTATCATACATATAATGATCATCATCACTCTTAGAGACATTATTCAGATAGCTAGAATTCTTATAACTAGAAAAAAAACTTTCGGATTCACTTAGAAAAGAATGATCATTGTCAATCTCCAAAATTTTATTTTCAATATCAAAATATATGGAATAACTGTTCCTCTTACTATCCCTAACTAAAAAAGTTTGATCAGATAGGAAATTCTGGATGTTCCTGACACCTATTAAATAATCAACATTACTGTAACTAGAATTGTCACTATCATTCCAACTATGAATGTTTTTATCCATATCATTTAAAATTAGGAGTTCTTCACTTACACTGGTATTTTCAATAGGATCAAAACTATCCATTGATTTACTTAAGCCACACCTGTATTCTAACTCCCTATTAAACAATATAGAATTGAAAGACCATTTTTCCATAGAGTCTTTTTTTCCTCTATTTACATGAAAATACAATAGATGAATAGTCATTCAATGAAAAATCATATAAATATTCTATTTTAAATATCATATCTCATTTATTTACTATCAAATACAAATAAGTATATAAATGAAAAAAAAAAAGAATAAGTATCTAAATCCAGTCACTAGGATTAGTAACTGATAATAATAACGAGCGAGTGGGTATTCAAAAAAAGGATTCTTTTTCGTGAGAACCTGGAGTATTCTTTCACTATATATTCACTATATATATGTCACTCTATGTGCTGGAATTTTTTTTTCAATTCTATATATATATTAAATATTCTAAAAATAAAAGAATAAATATTTATTCTTTTTTTAATGAATAAATAATAATGAAATGAATAAATAAAGAAAGAAAAAATAATAATGAATAAATAAAGAAAGAAAAAAATTACCTCATCGGGGTAATGTATTTATAGACCCAATTATTTCATTTAGTGATTATTCATTGGCTTTTTTTCTATATTCTATCTTCTACCTCTATCCATTTTTTTTTATTTTTGAAGATCGATAAAAATCCATTTTTTTGAATATAGAAAAGAGCATTCTATGTCAACAACAAGAAAAAAAAAATTAGGTATGAATAGAACAAGAGAGCGGGGGGATAAAAGAGAAAAGAGTTCTAAAAATCTATATACAAGTCATCCACACCCTCTTTTTTTTTTTCATTAATTGAATTTCGTTTGTTGATTAGGGCAAAGTTACATAAAAACACCTGCCCTTTTTGAAATATCCTGAACAGTTCCTGTAGGTTGAGCGCCTTGTTCAAGGAAATATAGAATAACAGGAATATTTAAATAGGTTTGATTCTTTATTGGATCATAAAAACCCACTTTCCGAATATCTCTTCCCTCTCTTCGGGATCGAACATCAATTGCAACGATTCGATAAACAGCTCATTGGGATAGATATAGATGAACAATACACCCCCCTAGAAACGTATAAGAAGTTTTCTCCTCGTACGGCTCGAGAAAATTCAAAATTACGTCTATGTATAAAATTATGATCTCAAATAGATCAATAAAATCATCAAATCAATTAGACTACGGTTTAAGTATTTTTTGTCTTTCTGAAATAACTCCTCGTATTCGAAATCTCATAACTCAAATTGGATAATTCTCAAATAACTCAAAGGAAAACAAAGCCTTTAGGTATTTCATTTATTGAGTGGTCTCTACCCCCTTTTCTTGCCTGTGCTTCTTTAGAATCTATTTTTTTTTTCTTCATTCATTCTAATTCTAATAGAATTGTTGAGACAATTTGAAAATGGTATTTACTTGTTCCAGGATCCTTTAGCTTTTCCTTGAATCATTGGGTTTAGACATTACTTCGTGGATCTTTAATCGTTTCAAAAATGGCAGCAACATACCATTTTTTCTTTCTCTCAAAGAATCATACAAATAGAAAGAAGGTTGATTCCCACAGATACACTTTTGATCGAAATAGTTTTACCAATTCCAACAAATTTGACTTTTTTTTTGAACCTTGCTCGAATTGGATCCTTTCGATTTCTCTACCAAAAATATACTTACGAAGTTGTTCTAACTTATTAATTTTCACTAACCTTAGATACTTGCCCCTGAGAAATGAATCAACTCGAGCTCCACCATGTACTATTTACATCATCAATCCCTCTCCCGTCCCTCAAACAATGAGTTCTAGTGGACCAGAACAAACGATGTCGAGCCAAGAGCACCCCGATTTCTATATACTAGAAATACTAGAAAAAATGGCGGATGTAAGAATCCACAGCTAATCGAATCATGTCTTTCAAGTCGCACGTTGCTTTTTGCCACATCGTTTCAAACGAAGTTTTACCATAACATTCCTTTAGCTTGGATCCGGTATGTAATTGATTCAATTATGAAATCGTGAATAGTCATTGATTCAATCGATACATAATAATCTATACTTTTTACTTTTAGGTTTTCCTTCTATATAAATCTATCTAAATGGACAATTTAAAAAGTAAAGAAGTATAAAAAAAAAATTCAAATTAACTCGATATTGTATGAATAAATTTTCTATTGTATTTTGATAGTTTATAAAATAGAAAAAATGAATTTCTAAAAAATATTAGAAAAAAAATATGAAATAATAAGAAATATATATTTATTATACAATTATACAGAGTGATTACAATAAAAAAAAAAGAAAAAAATCGATTCGCTTTTGAATCTACATCTTCAAAAGCGAATCGATTTAGATTAGAGACGAATGATTAAAAAAAAAAAAAGAAAGGGTAATCTTTATTCTGATATAAAATTTGTATTCAAATATGATATACATCATGAATGGATATGTTCTGGGACGGAAGGATTCGAACCTCCGAATAGCGGGACCAAAACCCGTTGCCTTACCGCTTGGCCACGCCCCATTTTATTTTCGATTCGACACTAATAAACACTATTATTGGTATTGATTGTTCGTCAATTCCAGTTCAAAGATTTCTATAGAATAAATTGTTGTTAGGATTTTGATATGCGTAGATATAGAATTAAACTGAATTTATTGATCATTCCATAGAATTCAATTAAGATATTGTATGAAAGTATGATTTCTTCTATTTTTTATTTAAGAATGAAAAGATTTTGAACTGGATAAGTTCAAATCAAAGAAGTATTTTGGAGGGTCTGATCTTATTTGATTCATTTTTTTTTAGTTTTACTCATTTATTAATATTAATGAATATTCATTAATATCAAAAATCTTAAAAATATTCTTAAAAATATTCATAAAAATATTAATAATATATTAGTAATATAAAAATATTAATATATTATTAATATTTTATTATATTTTATAGTATATAATTATTTATAATTTATTTCGAATATAAAATTATTAAATTAATATATAATAAATTAATATATAATTATGAAAAAATTATAATCAAAATTATACATATAAATTATACATATATATACATAAAAAAAAATACAATAAAAATTTGAATTCTAATTCAAAAAAAAGCAAAAATACAATTAATTTTCTTAAAGAACAAAATGTTTGTTATGCTAAATATCTTTAGTTTGGTCTGTATTTGTATTCACTCTGCCCTTTATTCAAGTATTTTTTTCTTGGCGAAATTGCCTGAAGCCTACGCTTTTTTGAATCCAATTGTAGATATTATGCCAGTAATACCCTTATTCTTTTTTCTCTTAGCTTTTGTTTGGCAAGCTGCTGTAAGTTTTCGGTGAGATCTTTAATTTGAATAATGTCCTAAAAAAATTAAGAATTTATTCGAAAACAAAAATTCAAACATTTTAACAATTTATAAGATCAGATAAGTCTTACAGTGTGAATCCTCGATTCCAATATTGAAATTTTTTGATAGACAAAAAAAATCCGGACCATCTCATCATTTCCGTTTTTTTCCATTGAGAAATCCTAATCCTATTATTAGATTTGAGTCCACCACCAATACCTAGATTGGGGATATGAAAGAACATTTTTGGTAATAGTAATTATTGGTAATGGTGGTAAAAGGCTCGACTCTTACTACAAATAAATTTCCTAATTTTTTTATATTTCTTCGAAATCACTTCATTTCTTAGAAACTTAGTATCAAAAGAAACATAATGTGTAATATAAGAGAATCTATTCTCTTTCTCTGTCTTTTTTAATTATCTTGGAGATTTTTTAATGCTTACTCTAAAACTATTTGTTTACACGGTAGTGATATTTTTTGTTTCTCTTTTCATTTTCGGATTCCTATCTAACGATCCAGGACGTAATCCAGGACGTGAAGAATAAAAAAAAATATTTTTTTTTATTCTTTGCTTGTGCTGGATTTTTAAAAATTTTTAGGATTTTGTCTATTTTACATCTTTAACTAGTAAATAAAAAATAAAACAAACAAAGAAAACAAAAAAAAAAGATCCATAATCCATAATAATAAGTTCAAAAGAAAAAAATACCAAATCATCAACGGAAAGAGAGGGATTCGAACCCTCGGTACAAAAATTCGTACAACGGATTAGCAATCCGACGCTTTAGTCCACTCAGCCATCTCTCCCAAATTGAAAAAATAGAATTACTATGTTTATGTTACATCGCATAAACAAAAAGAACAAAAAGTAGGGCTTGAAAAAATCCTTCTTTATATCTTATTTTCTATCTTAATCTCTCTCTTTTTTTTATTTCTATTTGACATTATTATATATTAAATTGATTATATATTAAATAAATCATTAGAATAATAATATTTATTTTATTCCATTTTTGAGTTTCTTTTTTTATACAGACTGAGCCCGGCTAGGTACTGGCCGGGCTCTTTTTATTCCCATGAATCCTGGATAACAATGATTTCTTTGAATGTATTTGATTTGAAAAAAAAAAAATACTTGTAATTTAAACATGATCAAACATAAATAAAAAAAGAGTTTTTGATTCCTATGAGATAGGAACAAAATGATATAAGATAAAAATGTAATTTTTTATTACTCCTTCTTTTTTCTGGTAACGTATCTAAAAAAAGAATGGAACGATGGATTATTGCACAATGCATTTTTATGTTATGAATTAAGTAGTTTTGTCGCGATGTATCTGTCAAAAAACACCTTTAGCAAAAACAAAATCCAAAAATAAAATTCGCCCCCTTTTCTTAATTTCATTACATTAGGAGGCCCCTTTACGAAACATGTCAACACTCTAATTATCATAATATTATGCTTCTATTTCTTAATTACGACTAATTCCCTTGTTCGACAAAAGGTCCATTTATGTACAATAATTGCATTATAGCGGGTATAGTTTAGTGGTAAAAGTGCGATTCGTTCTATGGACCCCTTAATAGTTAAGGGATCCCTCGCTTGATTCATATCCCGATCAAAAACTTTATTTCTTACTTAAAGGGGTTTAATCCTTTATACCTCTCAACAAACGATTCGAGGAATAATATACATTATCGTAATTTGTATACAAGAAGAATCAATTCTAAATTGACAAATTGAATTCTAAAATTATGAAACATAAGTTTTTGGAATTGGATCAATAATCCCAATTTTTTGAGTATGAGTAAAGGATCCATGGAGAAAGATATAGAAAGTTTATTTCTAATCGTAACTAAATCTTCCATTTTTTGATTTGTTTTGTATAAGAGAGATTGAAGCAAAATAGCTATTAAACGATTTTTTTAGTTTACTAGAAACATCGACATATTTTTTATAGCTCGACGGAAATTTTATTCTTTTCCTAAAGATTCTCTCAAATAGAAATAGAGAACGAAGTAACTAGAAAAAAAAACAGATTGTTATAATACTCCTCTTCTATAGGGATCATCTAAAAAGCAAGGTATTTTAAATGTATTCTTTTAAATGTATTCAAAGGCTGACATAGATGTTATGGGTCCATTTTTTTTGTTCATGTCTTCCATCTCTTAATTTCTTCCGTAAAGGAGCCGAATGAAACAAAAGTTTCACGTTCGGTTTTGAATTAGAGACGTTAAAAAATGATGAATCAACGTCGACTATAACCCCTAGCCTTCCAAGCTAACGATGCGGGTTCGATTCCCGCTACCCGCTTATATCCTATCTCTCTATTTATTCTATTCGAATCTATCTTTTTCTATTATTGAATGAATCTATTTTTTGAGTAAATTAGTTAATTATTCAATTTCATTTCTTAATTTAGTTTTAGTTATAATTTAGTTTTAGTTATTAATATTCAATTGAATTTGAATTTCTTGAATTTAATTTTTTATTTATTTATTCTATTTTTTTTTTATATATATGCATATGATTTATTCTATATTCTATAGAAATTCTATAGAATTCTTTTTTTTTTTTCTTTAACTTTTAACTAAACTTTAGTTAAAAGTTAAAGAAAAAAAAAAGAAAAGCGTCCATTGTCTAATGGATAGGACAGAGGTCTTCTAAACCTTTGGTATAGGTTCAAATCCTATTGGACGCAAATTATTTGCATATTATATATTTGCATAGATATATTTATGTATATTTAAATATTAAATTCTCTATTTCTAAAAATTAGAAAGTTAAATTATAAAGTTATTAAATTATTAATCAATTTTTTTCTACTTGTTCCTGGAGTAAAAAGAGTTCCATCTGTTCCTGAATAGCTTCCTTCAAAAGGGCTTCTGCTTCCCCAGTGAATGTCTTGGTAGAAGATATGATTTCTTTGAATTGAGGTTTATTCGTTTTTAAGTAAGCACGTAACTCCACGAGAAATTTCTTTACCTGTCCAATTTCTAATGAATCAAGA